TTTATTGGATTTGTTGCTAAAATATCGGTATTAACCCCGAAACTCCCGGCAGATGGCCAGTGGCCTAAAGAAAGGAAAGAATCGGTTACATTTTTCATATGATCTCCTCTTATATAGACTAAAAAACCGAACAGAGTTATTTTTTTATTACCTCTTTTCTTCTTTTATTCTATATTCTATTTGTTTATTTCCTATTTTAAAATCGAGTTAAATTAAAGAATATTCGAATTATAAACTAAACTACGAACTGCTCCTTTTGTTACAACATTTCCCCAAAATTGTTTTCCTTGGACTACGGACGGGAAGGATGAAAGCGAGTTGGTATGCTAATTCCTCACCCGCAAATCAGCCCTTCCCGTGGTTATTTTCTCAAAAAATACGTAATTGTAGGAGTTTAATTTGGATATAATTCGAAAAAGCAAACGACAAGTCCAAGCTAATAAAATATGAAAAAATAAAAAATTTTCATATTTCTAAAATTAAACAAAAGGATTCGCAAATAAAAGTGCTAATGCTACAACCAGTCCATAAATTGTTAAAGCTTCCATAAACGCTAGACTAAGCAATAGAGTGCCTCGTATTTTTCCCTCAGCTTCAGGCTGTCTCGCGATACCCTCTACAGCTTGACCCGCGGCAGTTCCTTGACCAACCCCAGGTCCAATAGAAGCAAGCCCTACAGCCAATCCAGCAGCAATAACAGAAGCGGCAGAAATCAGTGGATTCATGATAAGTTCCTCGTACCAAAAAAAAGAAATGGTTAATGATACAATCAACCAATGAATTATGACTTAATTATTCCGTCGCTAGGATTCATCCAGTCGAAGTAACTAAGAACTTCGAATATAATTATATTATTGAATCATCAGAATTACTTAGATTTATCTTTTTTAGTTTCTATTCGCAGAGCCCTTGTGAACCCATACGACTTCTGCTCTTCCATTTCTTGGTTCCGAACTGTTGAATTATTTCTTGATTTCATCTGTTTATTAATTCACAGTCATAATGAAACAGAAGACTTTTATTGACTATTGAAATCCCTATCTCCTCTCCAATTTCACAGTAATAGAGCAAATTATATCTTTAGTTCATATATAACAAGTCAATATCTAATATCACATATACGTGTTTTTCTTCTATAACGTAAACAAACCAGTCATTCATCTTAAATTGAATTAATTAAGTGTCGAAATAACTACAAAAGTTGGCTTATAGCCATTCAATTATATTACATATACCCCAATCAATTACATTACATATACCTGGTTCTAAACCCAAAATTTTGATGAATCCTTTTTTCGTATTTTCGTAAATTCTTTTCTCCCTTTCCTTTTCTTTATCCTTATTCCCACGGATACAAGGGAAATGGAAAAATGGATTAAGTAAATTATTGCATAGAAATCAAATTATTTTTTTGATCTAAGTTCATGCAATTTATTATTTATAATAATTTTCTTTTGGTCAATTCTTGAACAAAAGCAACTGAAACCAGAATTGTTTCGCCCTTTTGTTTAATCACACCACATATCATAAACATATACTACAAGTATTCTTATGCAAAATTCAAACTATTCAATTATTTTATTATTTGAAATTTGACACAGGCTTACCAACATAAAACGAATACTCATTGAGAGGGTTAAATTAAACGGACGGAAGGGTTTAGGAAAAAGATCCTTTAGATCTCTTTCCTTTCTTTTTACAAGTCTCTAATATCGTAACTTTTTTCTATTACTCTAGATTGTATATAGCCCAAATTGTATATTTCCGAAGTAAATACTATCTTGAGCCGCGCATATGGGCTAAAAAAAGACTATTTCAATGATGGCCCTCCATGGATTCACCTATATACGCCGCAGCTAAAGTTGCAAAAATAAGAGCTTGAATACCACTTGTAAATAATCCAAGGAACATGACAGGTATAGGAACCACTGAAGGTACTAAAGAAACAAGAACAACAACGACTAATTCATCAGCTAAGATATTCCCGAAAAGTCGAAAACTAAGTGATAAGGGCTTTGTGAAATCTTCTAAGATGTTGATTGGTAAAAGGATTGGAGTTGGCTGAATATATTTCCCGAAATAACTTAATCCCTTTTTGCTAAGACCCGCATAGAAATATGCCACTGACGTAAGTAAAGCCAAAGCTACAGTAGTATTTATATCATTCGTGGGTGCGGCTAACTCTCCATGAGGTAATTGTATTATTTTCCAAGGTAAAAGAGCTCCTGACCAATTAGAAACAAAAATAAATAGAAACATAGTTCCAATAAAAGGAACCCAAGGACCGTACTCTTCGCCAATTTGAGTTTTACTTACATCTCGAATAAATTCAAGAACATATTCGAAGAAATTCTGCCCGCCAGTCGGAATAGTTTGCGGGTTACGAACAGCTATAGCGGCTGAACCTAATAAGATAGCAATTACAACCCAAGAAGTAATAAGTACTTGACCGTGGACCTGGAAACTCCCTATTTGCCAATAGAAATGTTGGCCTACTTCCACACCGGATATATCGTATAACCCCTTTAGTGTGTTGATGGAACATGATAGAACGTTCATATTGCCCTCTAAAAAAATCAAACTTTAAATAAAAATTTTTTGATTCAACCACCTGCCTACTTGAATCGGATATTTTGAATACTAACTAAACTAACTAATTACATAGTATCCCCAGTTCTTTTTATTTCTTTTTTAGAATTAAGAAAAAAGAGTAAGCTATTCCCGAAATCTATGGGACTTCCGAAGTAAGTTATTTATCTTATTATTAATCAAGGATTTCTTATATAGCTAGAACGCCCTTCACAAATTGCGAATACTAATTTGTTAAGAATTAATCGGATTGAAGATATAGCGTCATCATTTGCTGGAATCGAAATATCTGCGATATCGGGGTCACAATTTGTATCGATTAAACAAATTGTTGGAATTCCCAAAGTGATACACTCTCGCAAGGCCGTATATTCTTCGTGCTGATCGACAATGATTACAATATCGGGTAACCCTGTCATATATTTAATTCCGCCCAGATATGTTTGCAAGCGAGATAATTGTCTTTTCAGCATAGCTTCATCTCTTTTCGGAAGACGGTTGAATTTCCCCATTTTTTGTTCCATTCTTAAGTCCCGGAACTTATAAAGCCTGGTTTCAGTAGTGGACCAATTCGTTAACATACCGCCAAGCCATTTTTTATTAACATAATGACACCGGGCCCTTATTGCAGCCCACGCTACTGAATCAGCTGCTTTATTTTTGGTACCAACAATTAAGAATTGTTTTCCCCTACTTGCCGCATCAAAAATCAAATCACAAGCTTCTGATAAAAAACGGGCAGTTTTAGTAAGATTTATAATATGAATACCTTTACGCTTTGCAGAAATATAAGGTGCCATTTTTGGATTCCATTTCCTAGTACCATGGCCAAAATGAACTCCTGCCTCCATCATCTCTTCCAAACGGATGTTCCAATATCTTCTTGTCATTTCTCCCCACACCCTCTTTCTTTTTTTGAAAAAAAAAAAGAGGGAACCCTGAAACTGAAATAAATAATTGTTCCGACGGAACTTTCTCTTCTACCGTAGATAGACAACCAAAACTTTTTATTCATTATTATCTTTTCATTTTTTTGATTACCAAATAATAATAATAAAGATAGTGAAAAGGATGAACTTAGGAGTCATTAAATCCTATAAATGATTCTTTTAGTGTATCATGGAAATTCTTTGATAAGGGACGAATCCAATAATTTTCTGTGGTGGAACAAAATATCTCGCATTTCCCCCCCGAATAGATTCTTTTTTTTTGTTTCCAAAGGAATGTTGTTATGTTGTTTTGAAGGGTATACTAATCCTTTGAATCCGGTACCAACAGGTATCATCCCCCCCAAAACAACGTTCTCTTTCAGACCCTTCAACCAATCAATACGGCCCCGGAGAGCCGCCCTTGCTAAAACCCGAGCAGTTTCTTGAAAACTTGCCTCAGATATGAAACTTTGAGTATTGAGCGATGCTCTTGTTATTCCCAATAAGATGGCTCGGTAACAGATCGCTTCTTCTAAAGCGCGCCCCATTCGTTCCGCTCGTAACAATCCAATTAGTTCTCCGGGTGAAAAAACATTAGACATTCCATCTTCTGAAACCAAAACCTTTGATGTTATTTGACGTACAATAATTTCTATATGCCTATTATGAATCTGCACCCCCTGGGATCGATAAACTTTTTGTATCTTATTAACCAAAGAGATACGGCTTTGCACTATAGTTAGTTCAGCACCAATCAAAAATCCCCAGGGAATTCCAAGAATTCTTGTTATACATTCGTTCCAAACCTCAATCCTTTTTTCTAGATTCATCGATATTGAATCTATCGAACGCACTTCTAATACCTGTTCCACTTTTGGAAGACCCTGCGTTATATCACCAGATCTCGATTTTTCATAAAAAAATGTAACTAAAGTTTCTCCTTCGTAAAGGATTTCCCCATAATGGCCATGAACAGTTGCTCCTGGGGTGGCCAAAAAAGGCTTAGCGGATCGTATTACTATAGAGTCAACTTGAACAAGTATAACTTGACCCGATTTTAGGCGGGGTCTGTTTTTGGCTATACATACATTTTCACAAATCAACTGCCCAAGACTCATTATTGTAGATGTCTTTTCACAACAATTATGATCGAGAAAATACCAATTCAAATGGAAAGGATTCAAAAAAATATTACTGGAGAGGTCGGGATTATAAATTTTTCCATGTTCATCCATTAAATAATATTTAATTACTTGAACCGTTTGTTTTAAATTGTCAAGTTGTAAATAGTTAGTTATCAATATATGATTATGAGTTAATAAATGATAAAATGAATAAAAATTCGCAATGGGAAAGGCTGTTCCTAAGGGGCCCAACGAATTCCTAATTGGAGGATTTTTGTGAATTGATTCTTTTATCACACTGTGATTTTTTACCGGACCCATTCGAAAACTATTGGATGATGATAAAAGAATCAACGGT